TAGAGAATCAAAGTCAATTTACCAATGAATTACGAAATGCTATGGTTCTTACATATGATTACTTAATTTATTCAGAAGTAATTCGTCGGGATCATGCACATTTTTTATCCTATTTATCTTATCCTTATTTATAATAAATAATAAAATAAAGTGCAGCCGGTCAGATCCAACCTATTTTTGAAATACACAACTCGCACACACTCCCTTTCCAAAATAAATCAATATACCTAGTACTACACTTAGATTTATTGGATTTGTTGCTAAAATATCGGTATTAAACCCAAAACCCCCCGCAAATGGCCAGAGGTCCAAGGAAACGAAAGAATCGGTTACACTTTTCATATACTCTCCTCTTATAGATAGGACTAACAAAGAACAGAGTTCTTTTTGTATCACTTCGCCCTCCCATTTTTATTTATTTCCTTCTTTTATGGGATTTTTTAATGTGAATAGATTAAATCTATTAATTGTAATTGAATTTATTATTGATATTGAAGATATTGAATTTTTTTTTTAATTAAATCTGATTTTATTAATTATTTAATATTGTATTGAATTTTATTCTAATTCAAGTTTTAAGTTTCCAAGAAAATACTCATTGGGTTGGGGTCGGTTCTGGGTATTATGCCAACTGCAAAATACCTTGTTTGTTGCGTTGCAACGCATCCTAAAAAAAGTTTCCATTATACTAAGAACTAAAAACGGGAAGGAAGAAAGCGAGAGGATCCGCTAATTACTAATCCAAAAATCCGTCCTTCCCGGAGGTATTCTCTCTACGAATAAAAAATTGTTAGAGTGAAATGTTGATATAATTCGAAGAAACAAATCAAATGGCAAGTCTAAGTCAAAAAAAAGTACATTACGTACTTTTTTTCTAGAATTAAACAAATGGATTCGCAAATAAAAGTGCTAATGCCACAACCAGTCCGTAAATTGTTAAAGCTTCCATAAAAGCCAGACTTAGCAATAAAGTACCTCGTATTTTACCCTCTGCTTCTGGCTGTCTTGCAATACCTTCTACAGCTTGACCCGCAGCAGTACCTTGACCAACCCCAGGTCCAATAGAAGCAAGCCCTACGGCCAATCCAGCAGCAATAACAGAAGCGGCAGAAATCAGTGGATTCATGGTAAGCTCCTCACAAAAAAAAAAAAAAATAAATGGTTAGTGATACAATCAGCCAGTTAGTCATCAGAAATACTTCGAAATTTCGTTTTTAATTATTATACATGATTTTAGTTCTTATACATGATGGGGTTTTTGTAAATCTATATGCATATGATTCTAGTCATTGCATTTCTTTATTCTAAACCCATTTTTCATTCAATTCTTCATTCTTTTTTCTTCTACATCCTTGAGTTCGGAGTTCGTCTGTTTATTTGTTCAATCCCCAATCACAGACAAAGCAGAAGGACTTTCTCCATCTAAATCTAAGTGCAGTGAGCTGTGAAATGAAAAAAAAAAATTCAAATTTATTTGAATTTAATATTTATAAATTGATATTGAATTTTTAATATTAATAAATTTGAATATTAATTCAAATTACAAATTAAGAAAAATTAATAAATTAATTTAATAATCGAATATCGAATATTAATTTAATATTTATTTAATATATTAATATTTATTTAATTTAATATTAATTAATTTAATATAAATAAAATAGAATATAGAATATTTAATATAATTATAATATTTTTTATTTTATATAATTATAAATATAATATTAATATTTAATATAATTTAAATTTAATATGATTTAAATTTAATATTTAATATAATATTTAATATTTATTAATATAATAATATAATAATAATATTTAATTTTTAATTTAATATAATATTTAATATTAATATATATATATTTAATATATATTTAATATATATTTAATAATATTTAATATATATTTAATAATATAATAAAATAATATAATATATTTAATAATATTTTAATAAAATATAATAATATTTTAATATTAATAATATATTAATATTTAATAATTTAATAAAATAATATATATTTAATAAAATAATATAATATATTAATAATATATATTTAATAAAATAATTAATAAAATAATATATTAATAATAATAATATAATTTAATATATTTATATATTTAATTTAATATAAAATAATAAAATAAAAAAAAAATATAAAAAATAGAATTTAATATAAAATAGAATTTAATTAATATAATTATAATAAAATATTTAATAAAAATTAAAAAATAAAATATATAAATAAATAAAAATTTTAATAAGAAAATGAAATAAAATAATAAAAATAATAATAAAATAAATAATATAATTAAATATTAAATAATATAATAATAAATTAATAATATAAAAATTAATAATTAAAAATTAATAAAATTAATATTAATAATATAAATAAATATAAATAATAATAAATTAATAATATAAAAAATTAATAATAATAATATAAATAATATAATAATAAAAATATAATAATAAATTAAATATTAAATAATATATATATATAATAATATATAATAATATATAATAATATATAATAATAAATTAAATAATTATGTAAATAATTATGATAATTATATATAATTATATAAGATAAATAATTATATAAGATATAAGAGCCTCACTATAACTAATGAATTTATAATATCACATATACATTTGTTTCTTCCATAACGTAAACTACCTATTGAATAGGATTTTCTAATTTGATTTTGAACCATATGCGGGGGCTGGACAGACTTATAACTATTTATTTCATATGTCCGGTTTCTTTTTCCATTTTTCTTTAGTCTTACGTCAATTTTAAATTGTAATATTGTATGTAATTAACTAAACAAATAAAATATAACAAATAAAATTTAAATTTTATGAATTGGAGAAGTCTATAAATAAGCCAAAATCTTAGGAAAAAGAGATCATTCAGTTTAGATCTTTTTCCTAAGATTTTTTTACAATTAAATAATATCGTACATCTTTCCTACTACGACTCTATACCATATATAAAATAGATTTTTTATCTATTATAGTTCCTCGCCAAAAGTCGATCATATAGAATTGAACTCCACATGAATTGGGATAAGGTTGAAAAAAACACACACACACACAATTTAGAAAGCTAGTCAATGATGACCCTCCATGGATTCACCTATATAAGCCGCGGCTAAAGTTGCAAAAATAAGAGCTTGAATACCGCTTGTGAATAATCCAAGAAACATGACGGGTATAGGAACTACTGAAGGTACTAAAGAAACAAGAACAACAACTACTAATTCATCAGCCAATATATTTCCAAAAAGTCGAAAACTAAGTGATAAAGGTTTTGTGAAATCTTCTAGGATGTTAATTGGTAAAAGTATTGGAGTTGGTTGAATGTATTTCCCAAAATAACTCAAACCTTTTTTTGTAAGACCCGCATAGAAATATGCCACTGATGTGGGTAAAGCTAAAGCAACAGTAGTGTTTATATCATTCGTGGGTGCAGCTAACTCCCCATGAGGTAACTGTATGATTTTCCAAGGTAAAAGAGCACCTGACCAGTTAGAAACAAAAATAAATAAGAACATAGTTCCAATAAAGGGAACCCAAGGACCATATTCTTCTCCAATCTGAGTTTTACTCAAGTCCCGAATGAATTCAAGGATATATTCGAAGAAATTCTGACCGTCGGACGGAATGGTTTGTGGATTCCGAACAGCTATGGTAACTGAACCTAATAAGATAGCAATTACGACCCAAGAAGTGATAAGTACTTGGGCATGGACTTGTAAACCTCCTATTTGCCAATATAAATGTTGGCCTACTTCTACACCCGATATATCATATAGCCCTTTGAGTGTGTTAATGGAACATGGTATAACATTCATATTGTCCTCTGACAGAAATTGAACTTAAAAAAAAAAAAAAGAATTATTTTGATTCAACCATCTCTTTCTTAACTGATTCACTTTAATCATTAATCATATATTTAGGATACTAAGTAATCACATAATATCCCCAGTCTGAGTACTTTTTTTATCTTTTTTTTTATCCAGGAATAGTAACCGATCCATAAAAAAAAATCGATGGAGTTTCCCGAAATAATTGACTTATCTATCTTATTATTATTAATCATAATCAGTTATTTCTTATATAACTAGAACGACCTTCACAAATTGCAGATACTAATTTGTTAAGAATCAATCGGATTGAAGCGATAGCGTCATCATTGGCTGGAATCGAAATATCTGCAAGATCTGGGTCACAATTTGTATCGATTAAACAAATCGTCGGAATTCCCAAAATGACACATTCTCGAAGAGCCGTATATTCTTCTTGCTGATCAACAATAATTACAATATCGGGTAACCCTGTCATATATTTGATCCCACCTAGATATGTTTGCAAGGTGGATAATTTTCTCTTCAACATTGCGGCATCCCTTTTTGGAAGACGGTTGAGTTTTCCCATCCTTTGTTCAGCTCTTAAATCCCTGAACTTTTGAAGTCTCGTTTCCGTAGTGGCCCAATTCGTTAACATACCACCAAGCCATTTTTTATTAACATAATGGCACCGAGCCTTTATTGCAGCGGATGCTACTAAATCAGCTGCTTTATTTTTTGTACCAACGATTAAAAAGTGTTTTCCTCCACTTGCTGCATCAAAAACTAAATCACAGGCCTCTGATAAAAAACGCGCAGTTCTCGTAAGATTTATAATATGAATACCTTTACGTTTTGCGGAGATGAAAGGTGCCATTCTAGGATTCCATTTCCTAGTACCATGACCAAAATGCACTCCCGCTTCCATCATTTCTTCCAAATTTATGTTCCAATATCTTCTTGTCATTTTTCCCCATACTTGCTCTTTGCTTTTTTTTTTTTAACAAAGAGACGAGGTATCTGAAATAAATAATTGTTCCGATGGAACTTTCTACCGAGGATTGACCGTTGATACACGATCCAAACCATTAATTCCTTTTAATTCATTATGATCTTTATTATCAATCAAATAAGAAAATTGGACCAGATACCAGAAAATTCCATTTTAATAAAAAAAAAGAGTCTCAATCATTAAATCGCGTCAATGGTTGTTCTGATGTCTCATGGAAATTGTTTGGGACGCAAGAACTAAACAATTCTCCATGGTGAAATAAAACATCTCTCATCTTTCCTTCGAACAAATTCTTCTTTTTAATCTCCAAATGAATGTTTTTGTGTTGCCTTGAATGATGCACTAGTTTTTTGAATCCGGTACCAACAGGTATAATTCCCCCCAGAACAACATTTTCTTTCAGGCCTTTCAACCAATCAATACGCCCTCGTAGAGCAGCTTTTGCTAAAACTCGAGCGGTTTCTTGAAAACTAGCTTCGGATATGAAACTTTGAGTATTAAGAGATGCCCTCGTTATTCCCAATAAGATTGCTCGATAACAGATCGCTTCATCCAAAACACGCCCTGCTCGTTCCGCTCGCAACAATCCGATTAATTCTCCGGGTGAAAAAACATTAGACATTCCATCTTCTGAAACTAACACTTTTGATGTTACTTGACGGACAATAATTTCTATATGTCTATTATGGATCTGTACTCCTTGAGATCGATAAACCTTTTGGATCTTATTAACCAAAGAGATACAGCTTTGGGCGATGGTTAGCCCCGTGCTAATCAAGAATCCCCAAGGGATTCCAAGAATTCTTGATATACGTTCATTCCAACCTTTAATCCTCTTTTCGAGATTTACCGATATTGAATCAATCGAACGCACTTCTAACACTTGTTCCACTTTTGGAAGACCTTGCGTTATGTCACCAGATCTTGATTTTTCATATATAAATGTAACTAATGTATCTCCTTCGTGAAGGATTTCTCCATAATGACCATGAACCGTTGCTCCTGGAGTAGCCAAATAGGGCTTGGCTGATCTTATGACTAAGTAGTCAAGATGAACAATTAGAACTTGACCAGATTTTTTCTGTGATCCGTATTTGAATAGACATACATTTTCACAAAAAAATTGTCCAAGGCTAATAATTGTGGATGTCTCATCACAATAATCGCGGTGGAGAAAACGCCAATTTAAATCGAATGGATTAAAAATGATGTTACTGCACAAGTCGGGATTCAAAATCTCCCTATTTTCATCTATTAAAAAAGATTTAAGTACTTTGAAAGTCTGACTAAATTTGTTAAGTAACAAATATTTCTTTAACAAAATCTGATTATAAGTTATTAAATGGCAAGATGAATAAAAATTCGCAATTTTGAGTACTACTGTGCCTAAAGGGCCTAACAAATTCCTAATTGGAATTATAGTATCTGCTTTAATTGATTCTTTTGTCACATTGTTATATTTCAAACCATTGAATGGGCCAATTTGAAAATAGTTGGATGATAACAAAATTTTCAAAGATTGGCATTCCTTATTTTGATTCAACAACGTACCACTAGTTCCTTTATGTTTGTTAAGTGATTGAATCTTTATCTTGGAATAAAAAGGATTAATATTGGTATAATCTAATCTATTATGGTTAATCAATCCTGAACCCGCCGTACAATGTCTTTTTCCGGTATACGAAATAGGGGACTTGACTAACTCAATTCTTATGAAATCGCAAATTAGATTATTTGTCCTTATTTCAACAAAAGAAGCACGAACCCCCTCTATAGAACCATTTTCCTCTTGGTTCCAATTCAATACTAAACAAGTCCGAACTAATTGAATGCTTGTGTGATAAATTCCTCGAATTGGCTTGCCATTTCCATCAAGGATATAGTTGACAACTCTAAGTTGGACATTATCCTCTTCCCGCAAAAGATCCTGGGGTAAAAATGTTGCTAAATTTATCCCATCCCCTATTTCATATGTAACTACGGGTCGAACCGAAACAAAATACTTTTTCTTAGTAGGTGTGATCCGTTGGACATAGATCCAATTTTTCCATTTTTTTGATTCCTTAGAATTTTTTTTTCCCGTTCCCGGTGGTATCAAGATGCCGCTGTGCCTGGATATCTTATCTGTCTCTCCAGGAAAATGAATATCCCCAGAAAATATTTTGAGTTCAATACTTTTTTTTTTTCTCTCCACTCGGACCAATCCACCTACTCGGCTTCTTGTATTTAAAGTGAGTGGTGTATCCACTCTAATAATACTATTGTTCCGGACCATTATCAACGAAGATCCGGGTAAGACATGCACTTCCTCGGGAATGAAAAAAAATTGATCTACTTTCATTTGGTATTTTGGACTAAACTCTTTTGCTCCTCGATATTCAATCAAATCCTCTTTTTTGACGATTGAATCGACCTCTACAGTCCCATATTTAATAATCCCTGAACTGTTTCTTCGGTATCGAGGATCGTCAATATAAGCCAGAATACTATTTCTACGTAAAATACCATTTATGGGTATTTCAATCGAAACACCAAAACGGGGTATTAGTTCTTTCTCACGCTCTTGATCATATTGTAATGGAATGATCAATCTATTTCTTCGCCTCTTCGCCAAAAAATCAGAATTTTTGTGGAGAATAGAAAGATATTTTAAATTCCAATGACCGTTGGGTATGCTTTGATCAAGTCTTGAATAATCAAGAGTCCCCCCCCTTTTTTTACTCGAAGAATCCGAACTAAACAATTTATGTCTCGCTGGATCATTAGTTACTGATAGGTCAGAGATATATCCCTTTTCGAGAGAAAAAGAATGAACATTTATTTGATCTTGATCCTTGTGGAGAGAAAAACAGACAATACCGGATCCGCACATACCTACTGCTAATATCCATAAATGACTTGTTTTTGGTAATAGATGAACATTGCCATAAGTATATTCAGGTGCATGGTAGACGTCGGTACTCCAGTGCATTTCTCCCTCTGATTCAGAATAAATATGTTTTCGAACCTTCTCTTTAAAATTGAAAGTGGATGTTCCAGCACGAATTTCAGCAATCACTTGTTCTGATTCTACGTATTGATCATTTTGAACTAAAACCAAACTTTTTTGGGGAATATTTACATTATGGATAATATCCTGACTTTCAATAGTTACATACAGGTCTATAGAACATAGAAAAGCAGGATGTCCATGACGGGTACGTGTGGAATGAACCAAATCCTCGTTGAATTTTATTTTTCCATTAAAAGGAGCTCGTACATGTTCGGCAGTACCGCCCGTGAATACTCCGCCGGTATGAAAAGTGCTTAATGTTAGTTGAGTCCCCGGTTCCCCAATTGACTGACCCGCAATAATACCTACAGCTTCTCCCAATTCGACCAGGTCGCCGTGAGTGGGACTCCGACCATAACATAATTGACAGATCCAAGACGTACTCCTGCAAGTAAATGGGGTTCGAATATATATTGGTTGTGCTCGAAAGGTTATGAATCGATTGACAAGTCCAATCCCAATATCCTGATTTCGGGCGCCAATGCATCGTAGACCTATATATATATCGTCTGCTAATACACGACCAATTAGTGTTTGAATAAAAATTCGTTCCGTCATCCCATTTCGAGGACTTACAGAAAGACTTCGAATAGTACCACAATCTGTTCTGCGTACAATAATGTGTTGAACTACTTCAACAAGTCTACGTGTGAGGTATCCCGCATCTGATGTTCGTACAGCAGTATCTACAACTCCTTTACGGGCTCCATAGCAAGAAATTATATATTCCGTCAAAGAAAGTCCTTCACGCAAATTGCTTTGAATGGGTAAATCAATCATTTGTCCTTGGGGATCTGACATTAATCCTCTCATACCTACTAATTGGTGTACCTGAGATGCATTTCCCCTAGCCCCGGAAAAGGACATTAAATGGACTGGATTAGAGGGATCAGTCATCCGAAAATTAGGATTCATTTCTTGTCTCAAATATTCGCTGGTAGCATACCATATTTCGATGGATTGACGTAATTTTTCTACCGCGTGTACATTCCCATAATGATGGTGTCTTCCCAAAATGAAACTTTGTTGTTCAGCATCTTGGACTAACCACCCCTTAGAAGGTATTGTTAAAAGATCATCAATTCCTAATGAAATAGATGTAGCAGTGGCTTGCTGGAAACCCAAAGTTTTAACTTGATCCAGGATGTGTGATGTATATGCCATCCCGAAATGATCTATTAATCGGCTAATAAGTCGTTTCATGGCAGCTCCATCTATCACTTTATTGTGAAAGACCAGATCGGCCCGTTCTGCCATAAGTACCTCCCTATCCTGCTGAGTAAGATTCTACAATGGGTCTGAGTCAGTGATTTGAAAACTTCCTTTCCTCAATCTGGATTCACGTAGAAATTCAGGAATTATGATATCAGTAAAGCCCTAAGCCAAATTCTCATGAGTATCGCCTAATTACTTAGTTTAGCTAGCGTATGAGTAGGCTCGGCAAAATCCCTGTATAGCTTCTTCTATTTCTCGATAAAAAGAAATATGACCAACAGTAGTTCGAATGTACATACAACGGGTTTCTTTTTTTACACTTCTTACTATTAAATAGTGCCTATAAATTTCATGGTAGGTACCAAAAGATTCATATTGAACTTCGATGGGAACTTCCCTTGAGCCAATAATGACACGTTGATCTAGTCGCCATCGGAGCCACAAAGGACTATCTAAATGGATTCGTTTTCGACGATAAGCTCCAAGTGCATCATAGGAGCTACAAAAATAGGGTTCCTTCTCTTTCGTATACTGATAATTATTATTGCTAACAGTTTTATTTTGACCGTTTTTGCAATTAGATAAATTATACCTATTTGCACAAATACCTCGACGATTCCCGATCATTAATACATAAAGTCCAATTAGCATATCTTGAGTTGGTACAGAAATGGGATCCCCAATAGCTGGAGACAAGAGATTCATATGAGAAAACATAAGTAAACGAGCCTCCGCTTGAGCTTCTAAAGATAAAGGTACATGAACAGCCATTTGATCCCCATCAAAGTCTGCATTAAAGCCCTTACAAACTAATGGGTGTAAACATATAGCACGCCCCTCCACTAAAATGGGTTGGAATGCCTGTA